GATGATGCTTTTGAAAAATGAACTGCATTGGTTGATTCAGAACACCTCTTCCTTGATCTTGATAGTATCTATGGGTACTTTCCAAGTTAGAACAAAGGGGGAATCCCTCAATTTCCTGGATTAGAATCCTATTTTATATAAATATTCTATATTTTATATTTCTGCAGATTAGATTTCTGTAGATTAGATCTCGCACAAATACCTTCTATACTCTTTCTTACCCCATTTATCCCTATATTTATTTTTTATATTTGAGTATCTCAATGGAAAGTTCATTGCCTAAGTTTTATTTTTTTGTCCACTACTTTTTTTATATATTTTATTGTACGTAATAAATCGAAAAAAAAGTAAAGTTCCGCTACATCTGGAAAACCGAAAAAAAGACTAGGAGTTTTTGACAAACAGATTACTCTTTCGACACAAGAAAGGGGGTTTAGAAAATTCCTTTTCTTGTGTCGAAGACTAGGAAAACAAAACAAATAATGCCTCCTAGAATTTTTTGTTCCCCACACTTCTAGTTCGTTCGATTACCCGCTTATTTATGCTAATCTCTATCCCCATTTTATGGCATTGAAATCTGGCATATAGTAACACAGTCCTGTCAATTCAATTTGAACAAAGAAAAAGGCGGTAAAGCCATAAACTTCTTCAAACAAAAATCTACCTATTATGTTATGACTAAGAGTGCGCTACAAGGGAGTCCCCGAAGTTCGTAGAAAAAGAGCAAGTAAATAAAAGGTTTTTCGGAATTGATTTTTTGATCATAAAGAATTGACAACCAAAATTTTTTCTTTTTACGAACCTGATGTCGATAAATCCGCGAGTCTAGAAATTCATTTCGGCCAATTGAACCTTCTCGAACTGTTTCTTTTTAAGAACTAAAAATATTTGTGCCAAAATAACAGATGCCAAGAAGACCAAAAGGCCTTGGACACGTAATGGATCTTGAAGTACTATTTCGGCATCTCCCTGACCAAATCCACCCACATTAGGATTACTCGTTAATGGTTGATCAAATTTGATGGATTCACCCTCTGAAACAAGAACTTCTGGTCCTGGAGGGATAATATCAACCACTTGACGTCCATCCAATGGACCTGTTATGATTATTTCATACCCCCCTTTTTCTTTTCGTATGATTTTGCTTACTATGCCCGCCCCTGTAGCATTATAAACTGTATTGTTACTCTTGCTTCCGTCGGGATAAATCTGACCCCTTCCCCTATTTCCTCCTACATATATAGGATATTTTAAGAAGTGAACATCTTTCTTAGTAGCGGGGTCGGGGGAAAGAATAGGAAAGGTGATTTCACTATATTTCTGGCCGGGGACAGGACCTATTACAAGAATATTTTTTTTATTAGGGCGGTAGCTCTGAAAAGACAAATTTCCTATCTTTTCTTTCATCTCGGGAGAAATACGATCGGAAGGAGCTAATTCAAACCCCTCCGGTAAAATAAGAACAGCCCCCACATTCAAACCCCCTTTCTTACCATTAGCAAGGACTTGTTTCACTTGCTTATCATAAGGGATTCGAACAACTGCTTCAAATACAGTATCGGGAAGTACTGCTTGTGGAACCTCAATATCCACGGGCTTATTAGCTAAATGACAATTGGCACATACAATACGCCCAGTCGCTTCTCGTGGATTTTCATAACCTTGCTGTGCAAAAATGGGATATGCACTTGAAACGGGTGCCCGAGTTATGATATATATCATGAGCGATACGGAAATCGATCGAGTAATATGTTCCTTTATCCAAGAAAAAGTATTTCTAGTTTGCATGGTCTAATCATTGGTCTGAAAATTTCTACAATAAATTGGGTAGGTCCCTAGTATAGTTTCCTATCCACGATTCTGCTATTTATTGGAATCATTTTACTGGAATACTATACTATAAAAATAGTATGAAAACCCCCGGATAGAATGTTTTTAATACTTATGTAGAACTACATAAGTAAGAAACGTTCTAATTGGATTGATTGATGATTTATCAATCATTCATTGAATGATAAATAACTACAAGTGATGGAGATACACGATTTAAATAACGAAAAATCCAATATTTAAAAATAGTATCGAGAATAACCGGAAAAGTGGAAACAAGACCAGATATAATTTGGTCATTATGACCAAATCCAAAATCTTTGTACACAGAACCAATCATTAGTTCCCACCCGTGGGGTGAATGAAATCCGATACATAAATCGGTTAATAAAAGAATCGAAAAGGCTTTTACTGTATCACTTAAGTTATATACGAATTCCTGAGCCCAAGAGTTAAGAATAACAAGTTCTTCATTACCTAAAATCGAATAACCACTTAGAATAACAAAACAGATTATATTTGTCGAGAAGTGTAAAATTGTATGGATACGATCCTCGTTGTGTATCTTGATTAATTGGGTCGTTTCTTTGTGGATTCCTATAAGAAACTTTTGTAGATATGTCTCCGAGTATTCCTTGATCATTTCTTCCAAGAAGAGGATTTCGTCTAATTCTATGAACTTTTCTAGAATACTTTTTTCTTGAATATCATTCAAAAAAATTTCGGATTGGCCGATATTCACCCAATTAATAACCCAAGATTCCATACTTTTAGTAAATGAGAGAGAAATCCACCAGGGCAGAAATACTATAGATGCAAGATACAAAAGAGGAGTGAAAGCTTTTTTTTTTGCCATTTTTCGCCTGTTAATTTTTAATTAACCCACTCCATTTGTCGACTTTATATAATCGAATCTTTCTTTCAAACATGAGTTGTAGACAAGGCATCAAACCTACGAATCTATTTTATTTGTGATTTTGTTTTGAATCTAGAAAGAATCCAGAAATAGACTAAGACTCCACTTCGAATTTGACTAAAGAAATAATACAAGTGTTGCCAGAGATATCTCAATTCATCAAATTCCAAACAAGTGTCTCCTTTCGATGAATGGTCGAAAGAAGTACTTTAAGGAATGAATATTATTGAGATTATTGAGACGAAATATATTGTGATGGTCAAAAAAATGAGCGGCAAAACAAGATAGAAACAGACCAGTTATCATTATTAAGAAAACCCATTATTGGGTAGTAAAGAACACAAATGAAAGGTCGAGTGAAAAAAAATTTACAAGATCAAGATATGGTTTATCTGTATCTGTTTATCCTAAAGTATCACTTAGTTATAGAAAAAACAGGATTCTTGCATTTTTTCCCTCCTGCCGAGAAAGCATTCGTTCTTCAGCCCAGTTCCTTTTCTCAAAATCAAAATACTTCAATTGGTACGCGCAAGAAATAGGCCAATTCCGCGGCTTTTTGTTCAATTTCTTGTGGAGTCAAATTCTCATCAGTACGAGTCAACGGAACAGCCCCCCGGCCTCTGATATCCATATAAAGGACAGGACGCGAAAAAATACCCTCTTTAACTTCTATTCGAACGGATTGAATATCTTTTATAAGGAATCGGAGGAATATGCGACGATTTTTTCCAGGAAATCCCCAACGAAAAATACACACTATTCCTTCCTTTCTATCGAATCGATCATAACCACTACCTACATTCCAGGAGATTGTGCACCACAAATAGGAACTAATAAAGAGACCCGCGATCCCGTAGAAAGACATCACGATCCCCTGTGGAAAAAAAATGATTTGCTGAGACGGAACAAAAGATATCAAATTTCTACCAAGAAAACTGGAAGTTCCAACCAACAAGAATCCTAATGAACCTAAAAAAACGATAAGGGCCCAGCAAAAATTACTTAGTTTTCGAGACCCCGTTATAAGTTCTATCCATATATGTTCTGATCGCCAACTCATACTTCATCCGATTGCATTTTATTGAAATTGAAAGAATACCCCAAATTATTTTGACTTTACTTTTTTTGTTTCCGCATGAACTTTCATTAACTAGCACTAGTTTGGTGTGAACTAGCACTAGTTTAATGAGAACTTTTAGGGGTAATTCATCAAATTTGTTTAGATCTAAAATAATAACATACCCCTCATATGATCCCAATATACATATTGATATACATATAGATCGGCCAACTTTACATTTTAGGCATCCAGCGATCCTGATCTATTTGAAACTGGCTAGAATTAAGTTACCTATAGATCATTTTCTGCAGGCATAAGAGCTTTTTCTTTTATGTTCGACAGAAATCACATGTTCTACCATATTTTCTTTTCTGAAATAAATATCTATGTTATGCTACAAGTCTAAGTTTCAAAAAAAAAACGAATGAGATTAGGTCCCCTCGGATCTAAACAATCTTGTTTTTTTGAACATGAAGAAATAAAGAAGCCATTGCAATTGCCGGAAATACTAGGCCTACTAAAGGCACAAAAATAGAGGGAAAGTGGAAAGTTGTCATAAAATGGGGTACCTCGGTTTATTATTTGTACCTGTTCTTTTTTTTTAATATCATATTTTATATTTATACTAATTATAATTAATAATTGTAATTATTATGAATTCGTAGTTATTATTAATTAATTCAATTTGAAAATTTTTCATTTTAATTAGAGATATTAAGTATCTAAGTGAGTATATAGAATAAGTCCAAGGAATGTAGAATTAAATAAATGGACTTATTCATCTATCTACACGAAAGATACATATGATAATCCATTTTTTTCTTCGTTTCTTTGTGTTTTGGTCTTGGCTTCAACTTTAATAAAGAAATAGTTATCCCCAACTTTTGAGTTTTATTCTTTCTACAATTAGATCTTAGGTCGCCAAAGAAAACTCCCTTTTTAGTTACTTTGATTCCGATAAGCTAAGATTCGGATAAGCTAACTACTTGTTTCCTACAAATAAAAAAATGGAACTTAGTGCACTCTACTTGATTGAATTGGAATTCAAAGGAAAGAAGGCGTGGAGCTTAAATAACTCACTCAGAACGCTTTTCAAAAGATTACGCGGTACGATTAGGTCGAATAAGCCCTTCTGGAATAAATATTCAGCCGCTTGTGAACCTTCGGGTACGGTTTTATTCAATGTTTGTTCAA